TTTTCTTCAGATAGATAGATATAGGATCTATTGGGCAATTCCTTATAAGTAAATTTTGTACTACAGCCCTTCCTATCTGATAGAAAAGGATCCCATGATCCTGAACCATTCTTACCTGGGATTGCAAATCCCAAGTTTGTCGATGAAGAGCGAATCGAATTGTATTAGTATCTATAATTGATTTCTTCTGTGTAATACTAATGGATAGGACCTCATTGGTCAGTGCTACAATATCTCGTGCATTGGGCCCCATGGTTCTCGACCCGAATCCGTTAGTATGGAACATTTTCTTTTCCAAGTGAAATCCCCTAGTATAGGAAAGAGTGAAAAAGGACTTGCGTTGTTGTGGACTGAGAAGCCTTCGTAACTTAATGCATGTATTTAGTTTTTTCGGAGCTATTAGAGCGGGATCCACTTTTTGGGGAATATGAGTCGAAGCAATCACTAGAAGATTTCTAGGAGAACATTTTTCAAAATCCCTGGAGAGATGGTTCACTAATACACCGAGAGATAAGTAATTGGACTCATTTCCATCCAGATCATGAATGTTTGGGATCCATATTATGCAAGGAGACATTGCTCGTGCTAATTCAAATTGAAGGGTGATAGACAATCGGTCTATTTCAGCCTTCATCTCCCTATCCATAGCGAGCGCATTCATCCAAGTGAGCAGATCCAGCTCTGTAGCAAGGTCACGATCGATATCGTCATCAAGATTTTCACTAATATTGTCACTCTTCTCCATATCGATATCGTCACTCGCATCAATATTGGTACTATTCTCAAAATAGATATCAGCAATCAATTTAGGATTCTTGTCCAGGAACTTATTCAGAAATACCGTAATGAAAGGGGCATAGGAGTTTGTCGTTAGGTATTTGACCAAATAGGATCGTCCAGTTCCTATAGAACCAATAAATAAAATACCCCTAGAGGGGGATAAGTCTAAGCGGAGCGAAAAGGGTTTTCCCTGCGATGGGAAATGAAAACTATTAGCCCCATACCAAGTTTGTGAATAAGTGATTGTCTGCGAATGAGCAAGGAATATCCGTCTTTCTGCTAACCTGGAGGTATTGAACTCATAATTCATTAGATGCTTTTGATGAATGTCAACTAAGTTTCGTAAGTAAATTGCTCCCGGTTGTTCACTTCTTTTATAACTAAAGTCATTCTTTGATAAATGATCACTATAAGTCAGACTCAATAAAATTCTTTCTTCTGTCCTTAAAGCGCATAGCTGAACCAAAAATTTTCTTTCTTCCTCCTGAATAGAATCCCTGTTCGCGATCCAGGATTCTATTTTATCATCAATCCAATCCCCGTTGACGTTTTGTCTTTTTCTTATGAATGAATAGATTGCTTTACTTTTCGGACTTATATGAGTTAAATGTCTCGTATGATGTATAGAAACCGCCATTTGAGTGATCATATCAATAACATTAATATTCACATTTTTATTCTTGAAATATCGCGGAGTTATCTTGTTCACACCAAAAACAAACCCTTGCATTTTTTGTAAAAAATAGACTAATTGTTCCCGAACAATTACTATTATATTCGTTAACCAAAAATCATTTGCTTCAGACATAGGATACTTATCTAAAAGTTTTCGAAACTCAATCATAGATGAGGAACTCATAAAAGAGTTTAACCTTTTGAACTCTGTATTTAACTTACTCAATGCTCGGGAAACAAATAAAAGCTGCATAGTAACGAGATAGACAGCAACAATAACAAAGAAAAGGTTTACATAGAACGTGAAGAGCTTACTTTTTCGATGAATCATTTCTTTGGACAGAAGAACGTGATGTAACCACTTACTTGAGATCTCTTTTCTGCTAAAAAATGGCAATTTCCAGAAGTTGATCTGAAGAATTCGCCATGATAAATCAAAAATATCCTGAAATATGGATACCCTGCTACTTAGGATTGACACTAGGTCGAAAAATATAAAATTTAGATATTTGTACCCGGTTAAAGTAAAGAAGCTTGGCATATATATTTTTAATCGATTCCATTTGTCTGATAAAATTGAAAAAAAACTCTCTCGTTCAAAAGTTGTATAGATCCTTCCTTGTTTTTTGTTTTTTTCGGATGATAAAAAGTTCTCCGAACAAGGAGTATGAATCAAACCCATTTTTGAAATGAAATTGGGATACTGATAACAATTGTTTTCTTTTGAATCATATAGATTCCTATTTATATCTGAAAAAGGTTTAAAATAAGTTTGTTCCAAAGTCACTATTTGTGCTTCTGTTAGAGGTGTTGCAGAAGTATCTATGATCGAATAAACAGCTCTACGAATTACTGGATCAACTTGCATTAGAGAGGAAAAATTTTTATCCAAGTTAAACTCTTGGCTCTCATTTTGGCAAAAAGACTGAGGTATAAATATGTTATGTACGTGTGACTCAATTGGTGAAATAGTACCTCTACCCCGAACCAAATGTTCTTTTTTTCCCCCCCCCCGCAAACAACCCATTTTATTACAAAAGAACCAGATATTTAGAAATTGGCCATAGAGAAAATAAGAATTATTATTACGAGCCCTTTCCACAGAAAAAGGAAATCTTGTATTAAAATACAACCAAAAGTGGTGCGGATGATTCAAGAATCGAAGTCTATTTGTTTTATAAAAAGAGGATATCAATGAACTTCTTTTAAAGGGGTTCCATGAGTTCAACCAGTTTTCTTTATCGTGGAAGATTTGGAAAAAATTATAATCGTTTTTATAAAACGATTTTTTTCCAGTATGTAATGAATCAATCATCCGCTTTGGTATCTGATTCAAACCAAAGGGGGATCTTATTGCACCATTGATCACGAAGTTCGAAGTACCAGACTCTTCTAAAACAAAGGGGTTCAATTTTCTTAAAAAAACAATTTTAAACCCTATCGATTCTAACAACTGATTACAAAGTTGACCATTCGGCCCTTTCAATTCAGAGATGAATATTTTGTCCCTCTGAATCGGGGTATTCCCAAAACTGACACAGGAAAACAGCAGTGAATTAGACAAAAAGAAAAGCCATTTAGTCACAAACCGAAGTACCTTAGTAAAAAAAAAACGAAGTGACTGGGGCAAAAAGAAGGAACGCAATGACTTGGATAACTTAGCCAAAAGAAAAGGAATTAATTTATACACATTTTTTTGGACTTTTTTTTCAACGTTCTTACGAACCTCCAACCAATAAATCCATTTTTGAGTAATATCAATACGTAATTGCTCAAACAGGATTTGAAAACGTCCCTTTTGTACTTCAAAATAGCCTTTAAACTTGAGAAAATCGACTTGAAAAAAGCTTTTCTGCTCAGAAAGGAACTGTTCCAAATGTTCCTGGAAACTATTTGTCCCATTCGACCTTTTGTATCTAGATGCATAATTAAATTTCATTTTATAATTCATTCGAGTTCTAGGATTGAGAAAAGTCGTTCCTTTTTCATCCCCTTTAATTTTGTGAATTAGATATGGGAATTTTTGAGTAGAGCTATTCAATAGATTTTTTCTTAGGTAAACATATATACTATATTGAATTTGAATCCTATTTTGAATCCATCGATAGTAATTAAAAGCTTCCATTCTGTTTTTAATATTAATAGCGAAAAACGCCATTTTTTTTTTTATATCTATTAAACCATTCTCGTAGTAGATCCAGACCCAGTTTTGTCTGACTCGCTGAAAAAAAGACAAAGAGTCATTCTCCAGATAACGCTCCTGAGACCAAAAAAGAATAGGAGACATAACCCATAAAGATTGATTTGTCCAGTCAGTCCTGCCGTTGAATACCTCATTCAACAATTTTGTTTTTTCCAATCCATACAAAGAAATATTCAAATAAAAAGAAAATCCCTTATGATACACCGGATCCGGCTCAGTTATTGAGAGAGTAAATAGATCTGCCCTTTCTTGCAATAGATCTTCTAATTCAAAAAGGAATCGGTGAACTAAATCAAACAATGGATTTTTTTTGAAATTGTAACTTTCTATTTCCGGATCTGATGACATAGAATGAATTAAAACAGTCTTTTTTAAATACAAAATGATTTGGAATAGATTCAGTATTTCTTTATTTTCAGCTCGCCGGACAAAAAAAAGAGGTTTCTTTGAAAATTTAAGATCTCTAGTGGACCTCTCAGTAGGAGTCGACGCCATATAAAGTTCTGACCATCTATCAGAGCAAAAAGAATAAAGGGATCTTGTAGCATTCCCCTGAGAATTTTGAATATCTTCCGGAAACCAATGAGAAATCCTCTGTTTCTCGCGTTCCGTGAAAAACTGAAATATTCTGGAATATCCAGAAAGCCTTTTGGGGAATCGTTCTGATTTTATCTCTTTTCGTTCCGTTTTAACGAAATAAGGATCCCAAGAACTTGATCGTTCTTTTCGTTGTTTAATTTCGCTTTGATTCATCAATACACAATATTCCGAATCCTCATTTCTAATGAAATCAAAAAGTTCTCTGGGTTTATCAGCGAATCTTTGAAGTTCGCTCGAATTCGTTACGTCAACGAAACTATATCTTGATCTTCTGAAATCATATTGAAGATTGAACCATATATTCCGCCCCTTGCTAAAAAAACGATCTTTATTTAACCACACATTACTCAAAAAAAAATAGGATTCGGGCCTAAAATTCCCCCAACTAAAAAACAGATCTTGGTAGAATTGCCACATATGAAATTGAGCACAAGTTTGCAACGATAAAGTTCCCCTTTTTCTCCAGAATAGATCAGAAACATGCTCAATCCCATTTGATTGAATAGTTGACTTGAGCCCTTCTTGTGTTAGTTTTTCATGAAAAGCAGACATAAGATAAGAAATTGAGCTCTTTACGAATCTTTTTAGTTTTAATACCGGTTCCGAATTAAAGTTGGTTCTATTTTGAACCTTCCCCATAGAAAAACGCTTCCAATCAGACTCCTTTTTAGTTAGATCATCCATATAATATACAAAAGAAAACTCAATAGATTGGCTCGAGTTCTCTTTGAATAGGATATCCATTCCGGCAAGCATTTCCTTAAAACTAGCATTCCCTTTTTGTCCTATAAGATCCCGCCACCGCTGTGAACCCCAGTTTGATTCGGGCCTGCTACCCCCTTTTGTTATTGGGATAACCTCATTAGTTGCTTTCGGATTCAGTAAAAAACTCTTAGATATCTTTTTTACCTTGCCCTTTGGAAAAGACAAGAGCAAAACACTCAATTTATTTATATTGGACAACCCACTGGTTTGATTAAAGGAATGATTTTTTAATCCAGTGCAATTCAGGGGTATAGGAAGAAGCCCCCTTAAATAGAGGCTTTTTCTTGCGACCATATTTTGATTATTAAGACGATATATAAGGATCCCGACTACAAAAAGTATGACTCCCTTGATCTTGATGTTGAAATATCGATTTCTTGTTAAACCAGGGAAATTGCGTGAAAGGAGGAGACTCAAAATTCGCGGGTCAAAGAGTTTTAAAAACCGTTCTTGGCGGAAAAAAATGTGAAAGAAAGATCCTACTGAATTTAATTGAGTCCATGAATCTAAGAAATATTGAGACCTATTAATCTCTCTCATTATCTCTCTCAATTCGAGAATCCAGAACTTGCCTTGTCGTTTCTTCATAGGGGTGTTTTTCGATTCCTCCTGTTTTAGAAAATATTTTGATTAGTATTATGACTTTATTATGACTTTATTATTACTTAATTACTTATTTTCCAATTCTGATTATATTTATATGATATTTTCATATTATAATTAATGAATTAACAGTAATTTCTAATTGTTTCCCTTTTTTAGTTTCATATATTGTATTCTAAAAAAGAAAATAGCTTTAGAAGTTTAAATTAATTAAAAATTTATTCACATTATGGACAAAGGTCCTTTTTAAGCATCCATGGCTAAGTGGTTAAAGCGCCCAACTCATAATTGGCGAAGTCGTAGGTTCAATTCCTACTGGATGCACGCCATCGGAACCTTCGAACTCTTATTATCATATTATTATCATCTATTCAGATCTCATTCAATAGATATCGATGTGTCTTTATTAGATATTTGAATCTCTCTATTATGATATATCAGAGATCGATATAGATCTTCTATATATGAAATTATAAAAGCGATGAACAGAACTAACTAAAATTCTTAATCCGACTTGAACTAATAAGGACGAAAATAAATTTCTGGATGGAATAAAAAAAAAGATCCCCGATTTACAGAGAGAATAGTATTCGGTTATGAGTGAATAATCAAGATACGTTGAAGGTTGAATCAGGCCAGGAGAAACTAAGATAAATTGCGGCAGATTGGATCAAACTATTTTCTCGGTTAAAAGTAATAGCTTTGAATAGTCATTGTTTTCTAGCAAATAGTAAACTAAAGGGGCCCTTTCCATGGGATCTACAATGCAGTATATATGTATGATTCTTATGCTTTCACCGGTTTCTTTTCTCGCACCTCTCCTCTTATCAATAAAATAAAGACAAAAACTGAAAGAAAAAATAAAAAGACTTAATTATTAATTAACATGGTAATACAATTATATAAAACTTATACTCCCAGCACACGCAATGGAACAGTAAATGTTAAAGCAAAATACGCTCGAGAAAAGAATTTGATCTCTGGAAAACATCATTGTAGTAACGGTCGTAATGCCAGAGGAATCATTACCACAAGGCATAGGGGGGGAGGTCATAAACGCCTATACCGTAAAATTGATTTTAGACGCAATGAAAAATCAATTTCTGGTAAAATTATAACTATAGAATACGATCCTAATCGAAATGCACACATTTGTCTTCTACAGTATGGGAATGGTGAGAAAAAGTATATTTTACATCCTAGAGGAGCTATAATAGGAGATACCATTGTTTCTGGTCCAGAGGTTTCTATTAAAATTGGAAATGCCCTACCTTTGACCGAAATGCCCTTAGGCACAACTCTACATAACCTCGAAATCAAACGTGGAAAGGGTGGCCAACTGGCTCGAGCAGCAGGTACTTTGGCAAAACTTATTGCAAAAGAGGGCAAATCAGCCACATTAAAATTACCTTCTGGAGAGGTACGTTTTATATCCCAAAAATGCTCAGCAACAGTCGGACAAGTGGGGAATGTCGGGGTGAATCAGAAAAATTTGGGTAGAGCTGGAGCTAAACGTTGGCTAGGTAAGCGTCCTGTAGTAAGAGGAGTAGTTATGAACCCCGTAGACCATCCTCACGGGGGCGGTGAGGGTAGAGCCCCAATTGGTAGAAAAAAACCCACAACCCCCTGGGGTTATCCTACCCTTGGAAGAAAAACTAGAAAGAGGAATAAATATAGCGATAAGCTAATTCTTCGTAACCGTAATAAGTAATAGTAATATAAGTCGTAAAGCAAATCAATTTGATTTCTTCAACTCAATTAATGTAAATCAATATAAATTTAATAAAACAAAAATAAAAAATCTATAAAGATCTATTATATCTAATCTAATATATATATATATAGGAGTAAACTGTGGCACGTTCACTAAAAAAAAATCCATTTGTCGCTAATCATTTATTAAAAAAAATTCATAAGCTGAACAGAAAAGCAGAAAAAGAAATAATACTAACTTGGTCGCGGGGATCTACAATTATTCCAACAATGATTGGACATACTATTGCCATCCATAATGGAAAAGAGCATCTGCCTGTTTATATAGTGGATCAGATGGTAGGACACAAATTAGGAGAATTCGCAGCTACTGTAAATTTTAGAGGACACGCAAAAAGTGATAATAGATCTCGTCGTTAATATTATGTTAATACTCAAGTAGGAGGTAAACTTTATGTACGAGATGCTAGATCAGAAAACCACAGAAGTATACGCTTTGGGTGAACATATCTCTATGTCAGCTGAGAAAGCACGAAGAGTCATTGACCAAATTCGCGGGAGGTCCTATGAGGAAGCACTTATTATCTTAGAATTCATGCCCTATCGTGCCGGTTATCCTATTTTTAAATTGGTTTATTCGGCAGCATCAAACGCTAGATACACTATGTCTTCCAATGAAGCTAATTTAGTTATTAGTCAAGCCGAAGTGAATGAGGGGACTGCTCGAAAGAAATTAAAACCTCGAGCTCGCGGACGTAGTTATCCGATAAAAAGACCTACTTGTCAGATCACTATTGTACTAAAAGATATCTCTTTAGACGATTCTTATTATGATCTCCATATATAGGAGGTTTTTATGGGACAAAAAATAAATCCACTTTGTTTCAGACTTGGTACAAATCAAAGCCATTATTCACTTTGGTTTTCACAACCCAAAAAGTATTCGGAAAGTATACAAGAAGATGAAAAAATAAGAGCCTTTATAAAGAATTACGTAAAAAAGAATAGGATAACACCCTCCGGCGTCGAGGGAATTGCACGTATATATATTGAAAAACGAATGGATCTGATCCAAGTCAAAATTTTTATGGGATTTCCAAAATTTTTCATAGAAAATCAACCGCAGAGAATCGAAGAATTAAAAATCATTTTACAAAAAGAATTGAATTGTGTAAACCGAAAAGTGAACATTGCTATTACACGAATTGAAAAACCTTACGCAAATCCTACTATTCTTGCCGAATTTATAGCCGTACAATTAAAGAATCGAGTTTCCTTTCGAAAAGCAATGAAAAAAGCTATTGAATTAGCTGAACAAGCAGATACAAAAGGGATTCAAGTACAAATTGCAGGGCGGCTTGACGGAAAGGAAATTGCACGTGTCGAATGGATCAGAGAAGGAAGAGTTCCCCGACAAACTATTCGAGCTAAATTTGATTATTGTTCTTATCCAGTTCGAACTATCTATGGGGTCTTAGGCATAAAAATTTGGATATTTGTGGAGGAAGCCAAATAAACTTTTATTCATTCTATGTACTTTGAACGGGAACAGTTCTTAATGGAGAATAATGAATTTTATAAGGTTGAATAAAAAAAAAGTTGATTTATTCTTTTCTATAATTATCATTGCTATGCTTAGTGTGTGACTCGTTAATTTTTTAAAGTTAGAATCCACCCAGACCCAACAAAGTAGGACCTACTAACTTGAGAAGAAATAATTAATAACCAACTCATCAACTTCGCATTATCTTGGATTTATAGAACCAGTCATTATATGATTATTGGTCATATCTTTGGAGCAACTGCCATTTTTTTTTGCATAAATAAAAAATAAAAAATATTATTTAAGTTGCGAAGCAAAATAGAAAAAAGATGTAGATAATTGGAAGGGAGAGAGAAAGGGAGAAAAATCGGCTCAATGATCAAAAATTCCAATATGTAAGGTCTAGTGAAATAGGCAGTGTAATAAAGCATGAAGACTGAAATTCTCCATACCCTAATCAATTTCATAAATCAATTCTCAATTCAATTACAAAATTAAGAAAATATCATCAAATAATAAATCGAAATAGATCGAAGAAAAAAATCAAGAGCTTCAAGCCACTAAAGACTAAGAATAATGGCTAAAAATCAAAATTTATTCATCTATTCCTATTTGAGCTCCATTGTAAAATTCGGACCTAAGCATGAAGTAAGAAGCGATGGGAACGACGGAACTTGTGAATGCAAAAGATTTTATTGCCAAAAAATATTACTGATTCACCGGTTGGGATGGCGGAATGAACCCAATATTAATTACTCGCTTTGACGATCTAAGACGTCACGAGCTAGTGCTCCAACTTCAATATAAATAATAAATTGAAAGAGTCAACATTCGCCCGCGAAACCTTTCTTGTTTTATTGCAATAAAACTATTGCAATAAATAATAAAGAAGAAGGTAGTCAATATTTTTCTAAAAAAAAATGTTTAATGATCGATTCCAATTGAAAGCAATTCCTAAAAAAGATCACGAACTTACTAAAGAGTCTATTAACTCCTGAGTAAATAACTAAATATGTTCACCTCAATTTTGAAATCTTTTCTTCGTTCGTCGCGAGGAGCTGGATGAGAAGAAACTCTCACGTCCAGTTCTGTAATAGAGATGGAATTAATAAAAATCCATCAACTATAACCCCAAAAGAACCAGATTCCGTAAACAACATAGAGGAAGAATGAAGGGAATATCTTCTCGAGGTAATCATATTTTTTTCGGTAAATATGCACTTCAAGCACTTGAACCCGCTTGGATCACAGCTAGACAAATAGAAGCAGGTCGACGGGCAATGACACGAAATGCACGTCGTGGGGGAAAAATATGGGTCCGTATCTTTCCAGATAAACCAGTTACTGTACGACCCGCAGAAACACGTATGGGTTCGGGAAAAGGATCTCCTGAATTTTGGGTAGCTGTTGTGAAACCCGGTCGGATACTTTATGAAATGGGTGGAGTCACAAAAAATATTGCCAGAAGAGCGATTTCTATAGCAGCATCAAAAATGCCTATCAAAACTCAATTCATTTGTTCGGAGATCGAATAGAATCAAAATCGAGAATCGACCATAAAGTAAAAGTAAAGTTATGAATGAAAAAAAAAATTGCAGTTTTATTTGTCTAGTTGTGGCCACAAAATACTTCTTTTTTTCTTCGCCCTTTACATTGTGAAATATGTGAAATAACAGAGTAAAAAAATGATATGATTCAACCTCAAACCCATTTAAATGTAGCGGATAATAGCGGGGCTCGAGAATTAATGTGTATTCGAATAATAGGATCTAGTAATCGTCGATATGCTCATATTGGTGACATTATTGTTGCTATTATCAAAGAAGCTGTTCCTAATATGCCTCTACAAAGATCTGAAGTAGTCAGAGCCGTAATTGTGCGTACCTGTAAAGAACTCAAACGTGACAACGGGATTATAATCCAATATGATGATAATGCCGCAGTTGTTATTGATCAAGAAGGGAATCCAAAAGGGACCAGAATTTTTGGTGCAATCCCCCGAGAGTTGAGACAATTAAATTTTACTAAAATAGTTTCATTAGCTCCAGAGGTCTTATAAAAAGTAATCCTCCTATGTTTCTAGTCGAGTCTTGTCTTTTAAATTGAAATAAATCCATTTATAAATTGAAATCTGAGTAGAATATGTCTCACGTATATAACTTTCTTTCCTCAATTCCTAGACAAATAAATAAAAAAAAAAGCATGTTGATAGTATTAAAATATTTGGACTTAATAATTAGAGTTCATCATGGGTAGGGACACTATTGCTGAGATCATAACTTCTATACGAAATGCTAATATGGATCGAAAAAGAGTGGTTCGAATCACATCGACTAATATTACCGAAAAGATTGTTCAACTCCTTCTCCGAGAAGGTTTTATTGAAAACGTGAGAAAACATCAAGAATACAATAAAAATTTTTTCGTTTTAACTCTGCGACCTAGAACGACTAAGAAAAGATCCTTTAGCAATATGTTAAATTTAAAACGGATAAGTCGACCCGGTCTACGAATCTATTCTAAATCTAAAAAAATACCTAGAATTTTAGGTGGTATGGGGATTGTACTACTTTCTACTTCGCGAGGTATAATGACAGACAGAGAGGCCCGCCTAGAAGGAATCGGGGGAGAGATTTTGTGTTATATATGGTAAGTCAGTTAATATAAAAAGAGTAGAATAGAACATTTCTATGGGTTTCTTTCAATCATTTTTTAAAATTTGAAAGACTTTACATAAGAAAGATCTTATTATAAGTTATATTTCGGAAAATAGCCTCGTTTGGGCGAATCTTTTTCCACACAACAAAGATACGAAGGATTCGTTTCGCGGCAAGAAAATTCATACTAGAAAAAAACTTATTTAAATTCTTCCAATCAAAACGAAATGATAATTATTAAAGTAGATTATAAATTCAAGTATATTTCAAATTGAAAGTAAGGAGTCTAGCTATGAAAATAAGAGCTTCTGTTCGTAAAATTTGTGATAAATGCCGACTAATCCGTAGAAGAGGACGAATTAGAGTAATTTGTTCCAACCCGAGACATAAACAACGACAGGGATAATAAGACTTGGGAAGTGAACGAATATAGAAGTATCGAAAAGAAAGAATCGTGAAATGGATATATCCATATATCGTATCACTGACTCAGATTAAAAAAAATGCTAAACTATGGCAAAATCTATACCGAGAATTAGTTCGCGTAAGGATGGACGTTTGCGTTCACGTAAGACTGCACGTAAAATACTAAAAGGAGTAATTCATGTTCAAGCCAGTTTCCATAATACCATCGTCACTGTTACAGATGTACGGGGGCGGGTCGTTTCTTGGTCCTCTGCCGGTACTTCTGGATTTAAAGGAACCCAAAGAGGGACACCTTTTGCGGCTCAAACTGCGGCAAGAAATGCTATCCGTACAGTAATGAATCAAGGCATGCTACGAGCAGAAGTCTTGATAAAAGGACCCGGTCTTGGAAGAGACGCAGCATTACGAGCTATTCGTAGAAGCGGTATACTCTTAACTTTTGTACGGGATGTAACCCCGATGCCACACAATGGCTGTAGACCTCCGAAAAAAAGACGTGTGTAGAAACAAGAGATCTCAAGAGAAATAAATGATT